TTACTGCATTAACAAGCAATTACTCTCCAAACGAGGTTAGATTGAGATCTTTACCGCTTTCTAAGGCCGATCGATATCCTATTGGATTCGAGAAAGGCAAAAAAGTCACTAGAAGAGAAGGAACGGAATGACTACCTACGGCGTGCCGGGTTTTCTTCCCTGATTTGCTTGTCTGGAATAACTTCCCTACAGAACGGAATTCAAGGTCAAAGATAAATTCAATCTTATTAATTAAGATTCTTTTGATCTTACTCCTAAATATAGAATATAGAATCGAATATTCCATACAAAGAAAGCCCCCACTTCCTCCTATTAAGATTAATATCTTCCTACTGGCGCACTTCTTCCTATTCAATCGATCCCTACTGGCATTCCTCTACGAGAGACCTACTGAGCTGACTAAAAACCTGAATGGACTGGTGTGAGCCTCACGACTTTCCATCTCCATTTGAACTGATGCTTCTAGTGGATTTGTTGATGACTCAAAACCACCATTCGTTGTACCACTTTATTCATATTCCAATGACAGGCGGAACACCAACCAAATTTGACAAGATCGATTAGGTACGGTCGTAAGTAAGCGGGGACAGCCTTTCTCAGCAAAGTGGTATAATATCCCTCGGATTTAGCCAAGGAAGGCACAACGTTGATACACAGTTCATTGATAAATAAACCATGTCACGAGTTTCGCTAAGCAACTATTTAGTTCAATCAGGACTGCCCTGCTGCAACCTAGGGATCACCTGGTGAATGGTCTCAGGCAAGCATGTTGAAGTGCTCGTGTATTCCACTCTACCTCGGGAAGATGAGCTTGCCGAGTTGGAGATATGTGTATAGGGGCAGGAAGAGAGAACGGGAAAGATGGCCGAGTTTGAACAACTGAACCTAGCCCGAGGGAATGGTTGCGAACAAGGGGGGCAGTTGGTTCGTAAGCTCCCATTCTAAAATCATCGAGTTTGTGAAAAAAAGAAGGGCTTTGTTGGCGGGTTTAACATGCTCTTCGGGTCCCAGGTCATGATACCGATCAAACGTTTGGTTTGATTTGTTGCCTGAAATTGACATACATCTATCGTTGTAGTGTTCGGGATTCAGATCAACAGGAATCTATTTCCTCTATCGTTTAAGGGATTACTAGGGAACCCCTTGGTGATCCTTTTGGTCTTCTTTCCGCTCCTCTAGTAAGGTAATGGAATCGAATTAGGTTAGCTCTTGCTAGCTGGCCTCCTAAGCCTAATTCCTGAAAGAATGGAATGGTATTCGCTAGCCTTTCAACCATCTACATATCTGTTCCCCGATCCAAGAGCCCGATCCTTCCACACCCGAGCAAACCAAGTCACGTTGCAGGGCCTGCTCTCGCATTTCTTTCATTAGATCACTCCAGTTCGTGATCCGTGGAAGGCTTGGATCTTCTCTTCCCGATTCCTATACCATACGCATCTATCCCCAGAGCAATGCTGTGTCCACCTTCTTGAACTAAGGGACATGCGCCAGTTTAAAGTCGTTTTCCATATCCACCCCACAGACAATGTTGAACCCCAAAGAGCAGGAGCAGGTTCGGGCCCATCTAGCTCACAGCTTGTTATGGCGAGACAAGACAATCAAAAGCCATATATATATATATATATATATATATTTAGGGCTGGCAGCCCCCTTAGCTCAACTCTAAAAAGCTCTATACGCTCAATAGCGCGGTGTTTAAGGCAAATAAAATAAACAGGCACGCAGGCTCTTTCCTAACACACAAGCTCCAAACTAAACTCGCGAGTTTAGAAGTTTAGAAGCACGAAAAAGGCCACTCACTCAGCGCGCTTTTAGCGCTCGCCTACTGACTAGGGGCATTGAAGTTCACCGGATAAAAAAGGATAAACAGAATGTCCGAAGAAAAAGAACTAGCCAATCTTCTTCACAAGCGAAGAAAGGGAGAAACGACAGAAAGAAATAAGGATCTTCGACTAGTCGGATCTACTCTACTACAAGAGGTGAAAGCACTTCGTTGCTACTGGCTTTCAATCTCGATCTGCCAACAGTCAATCGAAAAGAGGCCTTGCTTCTTTTCTTCATCCGTATTCGGATGGGTCAGGACTAAGTCAACCGCGACTAAAGAATCTGCCTTTAGCTCCGTGGCTCTAGCCGGCAAGGGACAAGGATAGAAAAGAGTTCCCAAAAGGTGGGCTAAAGGTGGGGAAGGTAGCGAAAACAAGCAAAAGAAAGGAGCTCACAAGAGAAAGCATTTGCTTGAACGCGGGCTTAAAAAAAAGCGGGTGTAGCTGGTGTTGCTGGTGATAGTAGTAGGCTTATCGATAAGCTAGTGAGAAAGCGAGCAAGCAAGATACGTCTCAGCGCGAAAAGAAGAAGCTTCTTGACTTGACTTGACTTGACTTCTTATTCTTAGGTGTAGTGGAGTCAATGAAGGGAAGGTAAGGCTCGCACCACTAGGCCTGGGGAACTACGGCAGCAAGTGGAGTTGACGGAGGAACACTACATTCTACTCTGACGGATTCGCGTATGGTATACTAGCAACTGGCGAAGAGCCAAACGGGGTCGTGTCCGTCCCTTAGCAAGAAGGCGAGGGGAGTGGAGAATACTAAAGGCCAACAAGCGGGGTGCTCTCCTAGGGGCGGCGTGAGAAAGCCTACTAGCAAGGGGCGAGTGGGAATATTACTTGCACAAAAACCAGCGGAGTGGGGACAGCTCACACCACTTACTGATTGGCCTGTTTTCATCGGTCAGCAATTAACTGTCAGTCTGTCTCTCCTGCCGTTCAGTCATACCTTGGCATCGGACAAGAACTTTTAACCAACCCGAAAAGCAAGCAAACTAGGGAGCAAGTGGAGGCGGGAGATGACTTACTACAAGACGGAGTGCCCTAGTAGCAAAGGCCGGTCCCTACTATTGTTTTCAGATATACCATTTCCGGATCAGAGAAATGCCCAATTGCTTTAGTCGCCTACCTCATTTGAAGTGCTAGTGTTGCTTGTTCAATGTCTGTTTTCCGATAAGCGGATAAGACTGCCCGCCTTGATGATCCCGGAGTTTGCTCTTGGCTACGGACTTGACGTTGACTACTTCTTTTCTTTCTAGTGGCGCACTTAGGCCTAGCCTACTTATTGATCTCCTTCACCATCGGTCTCAGTGTCAGGCCTTGAAGCTCGTATGGCTTGGTTGGGCTTGGGCTTGCTCCTCCCATTCCTTCTCTTCTTTATGATCTCGCTAACCGATTTGGAGGAGGCAAACTTTCCTTAATCGGAATGCCTGTTTAAATGGTTGTCTAATGTCTACCACTTGATAGAGGGCAGAGCAGCATTCTCACTATTCTATTATACGAGAAACGAATTTAAGCTCCTCTCACTTGATTCAATTCAATTGCTTGGTCAGTGATCCCGCTCTTAGTTTAACTAGAGCTTTCCCTACTTCCCTGGTTGTTTTGAGAGTTTGAACGAGTTGGAGTTGGATGTGTGAAGTCGTTCCTACGGAGAGGGGGTGGTGGCCTGCTCCTTTGTACCGCCTTGACTTGGCTCACTGATTGAGGGGAGATAGCTTGGAATGGGATCCACCACCGCTTCGACTGTCAAAAATAAGTGCTTACACTGGCCCTACCTCGGATCACCTAGATTGGCGGTCGATAGCCTGAAATGGATTCATTGCTTGCCGTTGGTTCAGGTCATCAGGTAGGCGGGCGGGACCAAGAGAGTCCGAGGCAGGGGAATGCTTTAAACAAGCAGTTGACTTACTTGCCTAGGGTCCGAGGTCGAAGAAGGAGCTGGGGGTGGACCACTTGGCTCAACGTCATCCCCTACCAACGGTATTCTTGGACAAGGAGTGATGGTCTCAGGTCCTGCGCAGCTTAGTTGCGCGTGAGAAGTTGACAACGCAACGAGAAGGTCTTGAAACTGAGCACGTGGCCTAGGCAGAACTGGATATGGAACCTACTCTGATGAGTTTCTTGAAAAAAAACTGCCAATCAGCCTTCGTGGCAGGAGAGGTGAGAACGTGCCCGTCATGTATATATAAACATAGGTAGGAAAACCTACCGACCGGGCAGAGACTGTCTTCTGGATTTCTATTCGCAAGATGTTGATCCTCTTTGCAATAAACATCATACTTTCTTTAAGTCTCCAGCAGCCAAGCCCAGTGAGGAGAATTATCAGAAAGCGAGTCGAGTATTCTCGGGTTCCTGTTCCTTTATCTTTATCCAACGCTCTCGCCTACTCCCTGAGCAGGGATGTACGCTTAATACAGGTAAGGTAGTGGGGTCCTTTTTACCGGATTTGTTCTGTGGTGGAGTAAGGATATCCATTGCCTCAAAAGCCCATCACGATATATGTTTTTCGGTAAACCCTTGGACTGATTACATGTGCGGTACCTGAGTATTGCCCACGTAGGGGATGTCAATTTCATCTTGGTCGCATTGACCCGTGAAAGATCAGCTCGACCAAAGTGCAGTCTTGCGCTATTAGAATCCATTCTATGTATTTTGTTAGCTAGTAGCTCTAATAGCTACTACCGTGGATGAGTTGTCGCAGATGATATGATGATTTGGATGGAGGATAAATTCATTCTACTCTTATGCTAAGTACGTACCCCGGGGAACATCATCTCATATCGATCTTTTGGTCTTCCAGTGATGAAGAACCTCTTTCTCATCGCGTCCTATACAAATAGCTTTCATGACCTTCGAAAGAACATGGAGAGCATCATTCCGCCTTTCATCAGTGATAGCCAAGCCTGGTTGGTTGCATGAGCTCTTGCCTCTCCATCTGCCACGTGAAGAGGTCCCCATGGAATATAAGTTGTAGTTCCTATGGTCCATGGTCTGCTCTGATTGATCTAGGATCACTATTCCCCCTGGCCTCTCCTATATACTTTTCCCCTCGATCCACTAGTCTCATCTTTAAGACCAAGTGCTTTTCTTAGGTTTCCACTAGTGACCGAAGGCGAGCAGAATAGCAATCCACTAAAACTACCACAATGGATCGACCGGGAAAGCAGCAAAGACTCTTTTCAGAGTGTTCTGGTTAGAAGCCCAAAAGAGTCTGAGAGTGGCATGAGAAAGAAAAAGTGGAGTTCCCGGCTAGAATCTTTTGAGCCTTTCATCTTAGCCCTGTTATACCACGTTTGAAAGTATGGATTGTTTTGATCCAGTCTTATATTATATTATATTATATTATATTATTTTATCTTTCTCCGTCTCGAGGCATAATCGAGACTAGTGGAGGCAGTTAAGTTTCCAATCAGATAGTTTCTGCTATCTGGTCTGAGTATAGGCAGCTTGTGACGAGTGAGTCAGCCTCTCAGGTTATGAACATCGGATTTCATGCTCTAGATATGGAAAGTGAGTGATGAAACTCCTGCCTTTACTGTAAAGATCATCGTAGGCCTCAAATCTGAGGCCGTAGCGTGCCAGAGAGCTGCGAGCTAACCTAGCCTGAGCTAGCAGGTCTTCGAAAATAAGAATTGGAAAGAAGTCATTCTTGACTTCTGGACGAGATCTAGAGCGAGCGGAAAAGTTAGGTGTAGGGATTCATTCCCCATCCATCCGGGGGTTAGGTAAGGGGGCCACCTACCTTAGTTTTGAACTACCTCTCTTCCGGTAGAAGCCTTTCACTGAGAACAGGGCTTTTAAGCAGCTTTCATTGAAAGAAAAGTATGAGCGTTGGGTGCAACGGTTTGTTGAGCGAAGTAGGTAGGCTTGCTGCTTTCAATGGCAACCTGAGGCTTGCGTTTTCAGTATGCTTCTTCCTTAACAAGTAAGCAAGTAAACTCCCATATATTATCATATAAGAAAGTAAACAACCTTACTCTAACGAGTAAGCGAGTAAACTACCTTGATGAAATCTCATAAAAGAGAAGAATCATTCCCGGTGAGAATGTTGTCGTCAACGTATAAAAGAAGGATGAGGCAACGACCATGACGTCGACGAACAAACATGGAAGAATCCGCACGGCTACAGTGGAACCCTTTATCAAAAATGAAGCAGTGAGAAACGAGCTAAATTTCTTAAACCAGGCTCCCTTCTTAGCTCTTGGTGCCTGCTTTAGCTTGTCGGAGGCCGTAACGTAAATCGCTTTCTTGAGCTTGCATACCAAGTTAGGATTCCTAGGAGAAGAGAAGCCTGGGGTTGGAGGAGGCTGAATAGAAACTTATTCTTGCGAATCCCCCTTCCCTTATGTTGTTGAAAGGCATTCTTCACGTCAAGTTGAAATAAGGGCCACTTTTTGATTGCAGCCAATGGCTTGTTTCCCCGCAGGCAATGAGACTAAGTCTTTTTCCTGGGCATTGATTTCTTCCTGCATAGCATCTCTCCAGCAAGAATGATTGAAGGCTTCAGCAAATGATTCAGGTTCATGAGAAGATTGAACTGACATGAGGTAAGCTCGATGTTTTGGGGAAAACTATTCATAAGATAAGACAAGAATCCTTCAACGAACGGGATAAGAAAAAAGAGAGGATCGACGAACCTGAGAGAGGGATCCTGAATCTGAGGAAGCGACTGGAAGGGAAGCTACTGGGCTAGACTGCTGATCTTCTGGAGCCTTGGAAACCAAGTGTAATCGCCGCCGAGAAGAAACATGCTGTGCCGGGTGACTGGAATCCTCTGGGGTCAGCTGAACAGGCTGACAATCGGCAGAAGATGCTGGGCAAGGCTGCTGGCCTGAAGAGTGAGGCTGATCCGTAACATCAACTGCAGAAGAATGAGGTTCGAGTTGATGAACAGGAGAAGGCCGCAATACATCTCCATCACCATTCTCCCCCGGGGCTGATTAATTAGGTTAAGGAAAATATGAGGCGACCTCATTAAAGAGAACATTCAAGGATACATCGAGTCTCTTGGATTTCACGTCATAGCATCTATACCCGGACTAAGCATATCCAAGAAAGACACAAGTGGTTTCGACAATTTTTCTCTTAATTGCGCAGGAATATGAACAAAACACGTGCATCCAAACACTCGCAAATGCCTATAGGATGGACCCAGTAAGAAGTTCGTGAGGTGCCGCTGCAGCTTATTCCCTCTCTCTTTCCCCCCCAGAGAGGTGTCCCTTCTTTATGCACATCCATATACATAGCCAGACACAAAGGTGTACAATCCGGTAAAAATCTGCGGTTATTTAAGTTCATTCACTGTAGGTTCTCTTACTTGCTCTAGTGGCTGGCAAACGCCAACCGAGAGGGGAGAACGAATGGCTCAGGAATCGACTGGTTCCGAGCGGACTCGTGGAGCTGCTGCTTGGATTATCGTAGAATAAGAGGAGCCGTCTTAGGAAATGACTTAACTTAAAAGACAGATGCCGCCGCTGCGAGGCGAGGGGTCTGGTCTTGCGTCACTCCCGTTACGAGAATGAAATGACGCCCCAGCTCGACTCGAGACCCTTACAACTCGCACCAGGCCGGAGATTGATTTAAAAGGCAGCCCAGCCAGCCTGCCCCTTTAGTGATTGTGATCAAGAGCACACACTGGACCTGACCCACTAATCATCATCTCATCTGGCGCGAAGCAAAAAGAAGGGGGGACCCTTCCTTCCCAGCCGCCCCCCCTGGCCTGGCCGCCTACCTACTCGTGCTCGTAGCTCGATCGGAGGTCAAGAGTGTGGTCCGGCGGAAAAACAGAAGTCGTCCGTATCAAGTGATACGTGAATTGCTCAGTAGTGCTTCGCCACTACTGTAGCTGGCGGAAATAGCTTAATGGTAGAGCGTAGCCTTGCCAAGGCTGAGGTTGAGGGTTCAAGTCCCTCCTTCCGCTCCTGGCTTCGTCGTTTAGTGGTAACGAGTGGAGTGCATAAGCCCCTTTAGAGATAGGAAAAACCTTGTATAGTATAGGGTTCCAAACCTATCTTACTAATAATAAGAAAGGGGCAAGCCAAAACCAACTCCTAACAAGTTGCTGAGTTCGGCTTTTCAGCCGTTGCGCGCTAGCGCGCTTCTGTTTTTCAGCAGGCTTCTTCAAATATCCCATAAACTTCAAAAAAGTAGGGGTTCTAACTAGAAGTAGCTAGCTAGCGCGCTAGCGTTTTCCCTTACTAGTAAAGGGGCTGCTAGCGCGCTGTGTACTAGTGAATAGGAAAAGCGGATTGAGATTACTAATGACGGATGGAGGTTGAGGATAGAACATGTTCGGTGCCTCGCCCTTGTCTCCTTCGCCGGAGACTGCAAATGATGGGAATCCTATCATAAAGAAGAGGCATAGGCATCGCCTCTCGATCCAATCCGTCTTCCCTGGCCTCCCCAACACACTCTTTATACGAAAGAAACCTCCCGCCATAGAGATAGAGAAGAGATCTAAAGTCTGGGTCCCCTCGATCACCCTTCCCTTGAACCTGAACAGGTCGAGAGAGATGAACCCGCACCACATTTTAGAACCTTCGAACTGAAACCCCCAACTAGAGATGGAATTCAAGAACCTAAACAACTCAGTTGAGAGCTTCGTGACCGGTTCAAGGGAAGGTCCACCAATGATTGATAGGCCATTCCCCCCCTATCCGTTTCTTGATCCCTCATTCCACTAATCCGTTGTTACTGATTCATTCAAGGCATAGACTCCCCACTTCTTTGTCTTATTAGCGCAGGCCGCTGAACTTAAGACTCGAGTTGAGAAAGAGGGCTAGGCCCAGGAGAGGAGGGCTCTCAGGGACTGGGGAAGACGGGTGGATTAGAATTATAGAGCTAGGGGCGGATCGAAGGTTTGTCCATTGGGATTGGGCATGGACGAGCCTCGACTGGGCCAGCATTGATGAAAAAATGACAAAATCAAAACGTCTCCCCTCGCGCTTCATTAACCGGTGTAGGATGAAAGATCAGGTCCAGGATTCGAGTCAAATCGACCTTCCCTCTCATCTCAGGGTGAGGCAAGGAATAAATGTTCGTTGTTCAATATCTCGGCTGCTCAAGAAGTTGGACTAGCTGCTCCTCCGACCGGGAGTTGATTCTAGGGGAAGGGCAGAGCCTCACCTTGCTGTAGGAAGGTGTTCATTGCTGGGACGGGTTCAAACTGGACTGAAGGGAAGAGGAATTCAATACTCCGATCTTACTGGGGATTCATCACTGGCTAGGGCTTTCGAATCAAAGCAAAGCATGGGCATCTGCAACTAAGAGGGAGCAGTAGATCGTCGGCAGTAGATCGTCGATTGAAGAGCCAGGTCAGTAAACTTCTATTGGGACTTATATTGATTCGACTAGAGGGACTCCTAGCAGCAAACTTGTATGAAGGGGCCCCGCAGGAGATGCAGGAGCCGCCAGCCGGATCGACCAATAAATGATAGGCCAGAGGGATGGGCTCATTCTACAAATCAGAGATCCCTGGCCCTACCTAACACAGAGATGTCCCGGGATTAGTTGATCGGAAAGCTCAGGCAGGAGTAGGACATTCCATAAAAAGATTTCTGATCCGCTAGCTGGTGGTCCTCTCAAATCCCATTTTTTCATCGACAGGTAGGGTGAATTCTAAGGTTCCTTATTCCGGTTGTAAAGCGGAAGAAGAGGGAGAATGGGCACAGCCCCACCAGCAGCCCGCGTTTTCGACCCGAAAGGAATTGAAAATAAAACAAGAATCTGTGTTCACTATCTATAGAGTGGAGTGACTATTCTGAATCTCCTCTTCCCTATCTCCCTTTTGTTTTCCTTTCTCGCCGGCAGGAGAATCCATTTTTTTTTTTATTATGATTGATCTGTAGTTCAAGGGCACTCTTCCTAATCCGAGTTTGAGATAAAATAAGACCCAGACGTAGAGTCCCGTCGGCCGGGAAGTTTTTCTATTGATTTTGGACTTTCTTCTGGCCTTAAAATAAGGGGTTCTTCTCTTTCCCCACGAGGGAAAGCCCTTTCCAGATGGAGTAGTGCATCTCTGTCTTGAAAGCCCGCCCTACAGATAGGAACTCCTATCTCTACTGCCTATCCAACCCGAAGACTCTTATTCGTGGTGGAGTGCTTCGAATAGGATCCGATCCCATCCCAGCAGTCAAACTTATTCCTGACCCGGCTTACCCGCCTCTGAAGCTGGAATGCCTTTCTAGAGGAGGCTACCCGAGGAATCGAAAAGTTTGAAGTGGGATGTGATTGGTGATGGATGGTGGTTATGGTTATGAAATAAGTTCTGCATCAGATGATGAGCCCATGCGAAAACTTTCTCTTTTATTGGCGCTCGATAGGTAGGCTATTAGATTGAGTCGAAAGCCTACGCATAAAGGTTCCGATTCGAGCGAAAGCCCAAACGGGGGAGGCGAGAACATCTTGATCGAAAGCTCCACTGTTCTGAATAGTGAGAAAGAGTTTTCAAAATTCGATCAAATCGATCGAGAATCTCATCATCTGTTAGGTGGGCCAACCGACCGACCGAGGGCGTCCATGTCACAGAACCTTTCTTTTAGCCAAGAATCCCATTATTGATCGAATCGGGGCAATTCATTGGCAAATGCAAAATCTACCGTTTTAACACTAAGAAAAAAAAACCTAAAAAAGAAGAAGAGTCACTAAGACAAGAGCTAGGTAAGCAAGCAAGAAGGAGAGGCTAGAAAAGGCGAGGCAAGGGGCTCTCCATCTCTAGGAAGATTGTGTCCAGGATCTGATAATCTAAGCCTTGCTTCTTCGGGTCGGCTCGTATTAGCCTGTGCTTTATTACAGGTAGTCATTCCATTCCCCCCGTTCCTTTAGTCTTTTTTTTTTTAACGGTACTTGAATCTTAAGTCGCGGTCATGTCTCGCCTCCCCCCAGTATAGTGACCGGTTTCATGTTTCCTCCGAATTTCATCAGTTCCAGGCTCAAGTGCCTGCTCATCCATCTTCATTTTAAAGGCGAACATTTCCCTATGGTTTACAGTCAATAGCAACCCTTTCTCGCCGAGCTTTATAAAGCTTTAAGAGAGAATAGGGAGTAAGGGGGGACCTTCGCTTCATTAGAAATTGGACCCGGACCTTCTTTCTTCTTTTGCGGAGCCCTGAGAAAGTCACCGGCGGCGGGTTAGTACAGTTTTCCTGCTGCTGATTTGGCCCTGCGCAGATTCAGGAGCTTCTTCTTTAGTCTAGGATTCTAAATAATAATCAAATCCAAAGACTGGGCGAGAACAAGAAGCGGTCGTCGTCCGGCGGCCGGTAGCTCTACTAAGCGAAGAACCGCTCGCTGCCTTTTCTTCGCGAATAACATGTGCGGGTAGCCTAGGAGAAGAGAAGCAAGCTACCTTCGCCTACCCCCCCCGTTCTTACCGTCTAAAACAGGCCGTATGGAGTATAGCCAAGTGGTAAGGCATCGGTTTTTGGTACCGGCATGCAAAGGTTCGAATCCTTTTACTCCAGATTATGAACACCCGATCGGATTTGTCAAGAACGAGCTGACGACTACAGGGGAAGCGGCTGACTGCAGTCCCTGAGCCCAGCTTGTAGCAAGCCAAAAGTTTGACTTTGCTAAGAGAAGAGAGAGAAGGGAAAGACAGACGGCAGAAAGCAATCCCTTCCAACCAGCCAACCCGCGGAGTTGAACACAACACTGACTTCGGCCAGGTTCTTCTATCAGCCCTTGCTTAACTCCTTGTTCCGTAAACCGGTCGCTGGTTGATCTGATCGGACCCCGGACAGGCGAGAGCCCTCGCTTCCGATTCTTCATCATCCATATTACACCATAGGGATACCGGGGACGAGGGTAGGCACTCATCCTCTTTCCCCTCCGTCCGGATAGTCAAGTAGGAGATTGGATTAGCCTGGTACGAGATTGAATACAGGCTCAATAGAATCAATCTTTTGACTCCCGGTACGCTTTCAGTCTCTTCTTCTAGCTTTGTAGTGTAGTTCAGTACTATTCCTATCTTTCTTTGATGTACTAAATGCTAGAAACCTGGGGTTCTGGGCACCTTAGCTCAACTTTCAGCACAGGAAAGGAACAGCTTTTTATAGACTAAAGGCCCTACCCCCGACTTCGGGAAAGAGAGACAGAAGAAGTTTCACTTCGGACTTGCAAGCAACCCCGCAAGCAACCTAGTTAGATTCTTACCTTAAAGTAAGAGATCTCGGGTTATGGTTCCCTTCTCGAACCTCTAAGTACAAAGAAGGATGAGATTAATACAATACTGTAAACCCGACCCCCACCTTTTTATTTATTTATTACCGACATAGCTGCCACTCTTATGCTCGGTCGGAGATAGGAGAACGAACTCACCTAACAAAGAGAAGGTAGCCGTAGGTTTTATTATAATTATCCATAGTATTGACTTAGCTTTAGAGGAGCTCACGAGAAAGAGGACGCAGGGGGATCCCTTCTTCTAAATGGGCGCTAGTCCTCACGGGAACCCTACCTTTCACTTTAAAAGCTGGAAGGCGCCTTAAGGCAACTTACAGTAAAGGAAGAACAATCAGACTCATGAGTAGAATCTGCATCGTCGGAGTAGTCTACCATCTCCGAATGGGGCGCAGGAAAGGAAATCTCCCTTATTGAACTCGCAGGGGCTCGAATAGAAGAGGCCCTATTGCAGAAAAAAATGGGGCGAATGAAAAAAAGAACTTATTGAGATGCAAGACCTGGCAAGGCAGCACGCTTTGGAACAAGAACAAAGGACGATTACTCGGGTATTGATGAGGACGGCCCTTATACCATGACTGCCGCAAGGAAGTTTTGGAGCGCAGAAAAAGCCCAACACCCGCCTTTCTTTTTCAAGGGATCCAGGAAAAGAACCACCCTTTTGAGCTGGAAGACCACGAAACGGAAGCACGCTTGCTTGAGGCCAGATGAATAGGGTATCGCTTTGAGGAAGACCCGCATACCATTCCTTCGGAATGGAGGGCACAGGGGAGGCGCCGCGCCATACCTTATTCTGATGAAAGAGATCCAAGGAGATCGGCCTTTGAGACATGCACAAATGGGAGCGACTTGAATTGGAGCTTGCAGACCGTAGTACCCTTGGAGGAGCAGCTCGCCATATAGTTAATTCCTTATTCCGGGGAGGTTACGTTGATGTTATAAACCTGGGGTTGGCCACTCCTTTTCGCACCTGCAAGAAACATGTAAACCCGATCCTCTGCTATACGCTTCATGTACTTCTCAGAATCTGCGGTACAGAATTGGACCGAGGAATACGTTATGGCATGAAGAAAGAGTGAGAAGGTCTAGTTAGTCCAGTCATTCTAGCTCCCCGGGGTATACTAGCTCATTCCAGCCCTGTGGAGTCGACGCCTTTACGTCTATAGGGGGCCTTGACAGGTTTAGTCATTCCGGTAGGTATAGTCAGTATAGTCGGAATTGGTCAAAATGAAATACATCTCGGTCGGAGTCATCAGCTGTCTCGATCAAATTGAATTAGCAATCTCTCCCCCAGCCATGGTAGATCTATCTTCCATTGGCTTTCCACCTCTCCCCGGAGTGAAGGTTTTTAAAATCCTTTAGTGAAGGACTTCGTCTCTATGCCTATAATTAATTTCATTAGTAAGAAAATGTGTTCAATGGCTGTCATGGAAAGCTAATCCATCGGCTGAGAAAGAAGGTTCTTCCACGTACTGAAACTGTTGAAGCATTTCAATGCAGTCTGTCAACGCCTTTATCCATTAAATAAGATCGGATTCTTTACTGAAATCGAATAGATTTGGATTGCCAGTCATGTCTCGATGCGTTAGATGAGATGCAGCTTCGGCCTCTCCTCTCGATATCTGTTCTCTAGCCGAGGGAGTCTATCCGGACTCAACTCGAAGATGGAATAACTACCGGCTATTCTAGATATCTCCTCTTTCCGGTTCTTCGAGAGTTATAGGCGACTCTACCAATCTGGGGCCGGATAGTCTTTTTTTCAACTTGTTATATACTTTTTATATAGTGAAGTGCACCCATACCCACGTCTGGCTCACAAGTTTCGTTCCCAACCCGGGGAGACGATCAGCTCATATCTTTTTATATATGAATTGATTCTTTCCCTCGGGGCTATAAGAAAATCAGTAGCTTTCTAGAGGAAAGGAAGTAAAGATGAGCTCTCTTCTGACCCTAAGGGCTAACTGAACTCACTTGAAAGAGGGAAAACAAGGACGTTTGTTTAAGTATATATAAATTGATTGCAGATCATCAGATTGTCTCTCTTTTTCTATCCTAATTTATAAGGCATTCGAATGCGTTAGAACTCGTGCTATCTTTCCTGCTTTCTGTAGGTATCTTATGAGTGGTGTTTGTTCGAGTAGGCTGTGTAAAGCATTGGTTTGTTAACAGTCGTTTTAGAGCACGCTAGAATAGATTATATCTAGCCATCGTAGCTATGTTGCAAGCGCAGGGTCTTTTTGGGCTTCCCCCAAACTAACTAGTGAAAGAGATCTTGGTTTTATGTTATGACTTCCCCTTACTTCCTTTAAGTCTCTATTCTAGTGGCATAAGGAAGAGTAGGATTCAGGTAGCTAGATGTGGTCTTGCTACGGTTGGTTCCGGAGACAACCCGGGGCATGTAGCTCTTCTTGCTAGGGTTAGAGCCCGCTAGATTGCATTAGACCCCATTATTTTGAGATGGCAGCTAGGCGCGGTTGGTCGTAGATCTCGTCTAAGGCTTCTGAGTGGTTATTCCTTTTAAGGATTAGCTTTCTATTTTCTTGTTCTTACTTAAAGTAAAGACAGAACGGAATGTATTCTATCTCTCCTGTTAGTCCCTCTCCCTATGGTCGAGCTCCTTAGCTCCTGTTAGTCCCTCTCCTTAGCTCCTCCGGACCTTACAGTTGAGCGATTGCATTCCTTTTTAGCCTACACCTTTGAGACGATGGGCAGAGCGCATGTCCGCAGAGGGCACTCTTGCTTTCCGGCGTCAGTATGAGAACATTCTGTCATTGTGAAGTCTCAGGGTACACTATCCGTTGATCGAAGCCTTGATCCACTTTTGGGAAAAAAAATACCGCATGTTTTCGTTTCGGTTCGACACCTACCTTAGAGGAATTCTCCCGACTCTTGGACCTCCCGCATGACCGCAACAAGTTGGTACAGCCGTTTGCACCAGGGCAACCTAAGTTGTCTTCTTCTCTCTATACTGTGCTCCCGCTTTGAACTTACTCCAGGACTTGAGGGATCGCCCAGCAAATGCTCGTTAAAGTTCATATAAAAGTACTTCGCCGCCGAGGCATTCTAACAAGGCTGTTCTTGAAAAAGGATTACTGGGTGTCGTTTTACAGCGGCCGTATTCGGAAGTGTCGTCTTCCCGGTTTCATAGATTGCCGCATCGGTCCCATGCTAGATCAGATTGACGACCATCACACCATAGTACCAATGATTTTGGGATAGTTACTGCGCTCTCTTTCCTTCGCCGAGACTTCTTGGGATGCGCGCCGTTACTACAGATATGATTATAGATATGGTTTCTCGAAGAGTTTCGCTCCATCCGAACAAAGGGCTATTTCGATCATGACATCATCACCGACTATCAGCGACATGCCAACGATCCTAGTCGGCTACTAAGAGAGATTGGGTTGCAGCTCTAAATTCTCTGACATTTGAATATATACTTGAAAGCCCAGTGGCTCAGACTAGGTGAGGCTATTTTACAGTGTCAAGCGAAGCATATAATTATTCCTTTAATAGGTTTCCGGGGAATGACCGCTTCCATCCCGAGTTATGAGACGGGAAGATCTGAGTCCTTGGTTTTTCGACTATACCATCACCGACAGCAGGGTCAGAAAGTACATCTTTGGGATTTCTGCTGAACTTCTTGCTCGCTTCCTGAGCCTGTTCCCTCCTCTGTTCATCGGCCTGTATGCCTTCTGGCTTTCCTTCTCTTCGGCAAGGATCTTCCCCACTAGACTAGAACATGCCCTTCAACCATAGATAACAAAACTAGAAAGCTTTTCCACAATCGCCTCTCCGGACCCTACAGAGAGAGAACTGAGCTGACTAGAAAGAGAACTCTCAGCGCAAATCGAAGCGGAAGTCGACAAGCTGATCTGGGCCGGTTTCATCAGGGAGGTACGGTATCCCACGTGGCTGGCAAATATAGTCCTGGTAAAGAAGAAGAATGGATTCAGGTCGTTCTGATGACTCAACTAGTCTACTTCTAATATAGGCAGTGAATGAACAACTTTAACAGGAGCTGGCACTTAGACAGTGGATCAAACAACTGCAACAGGAACAGCAGCGGATGGATCAAACCACTTCAACTCGTCCCGATCCTCACTCTGCTCTCCCAACTACAAGCTTTTCTTCCCTATTGCTCCCCGTGTTGTCGACTAATTCAAAAGATCGGGGGGAACTGAACCACGAGTGGCAAAGCTGCAATCAGTACTGAAAATAACCTCCGAAACAAAGAGGGAAAGAACAACCTCCGAAACCTCTCCATCATTAGAAGCGGAATTCTATTATTATAGTTTTGCCCGATACCTTTAAGAAGGGTTAGAAATTATTCTTCTATTTCAGCATGGTGGGCTGTGAGCCCAAGTACAAGACTCATCGTAGAAAGAGTTGCGTCGCTAGCTGTCATACAAACTGGTCCGTCGATCGGAGCAAGCGAAACGGAATTCCGCATAAGACGAATAGGCTCAACAACTGAAAGGATCGGAAGCTTGGTGGGCTTATTACGAGTCAGTCAGAGGCTGCTTCTTAATAAGCAATAAGCTCGACAAACTGGAGACTAAGAGACTACGCTACAAAAGGAATTGAATTTAGAGTAGTGGTTGACCTACATATTAGACTTTCTCTGTCAAAGAAAGGAATTATTATCGCTTAGTGCTTGTGCTAAGGAGTGAGGACGGGCACTTTCTCTCTGTCAAAGACAAGGCGAGGCCGATAATACAGTTCAAGTACAAGTAGGAGCCGGGTTGAAGCGATAAGTTGAATCAATAAGTAACGAACCTCGGGCTTTCCCTCGTCATTGAATCTCAGTGGTCTTCTGCCATAGCAGCGTCTGTCTCGGCGTGCTCCCATCCCAGCTTTCCTCAGCCTCACTCTATGGTCCTAGCAGGCCAGGCACTAGCGGTTAATTAAGAAATCGTAACATCAGAACAGAACTGATCACATGTCAGTAAAAAGAGGTTCTTGTTTCGTTCCGTCAGCAGCTCAGCTCCTACTTTTGCTGTGGGATAAGATTAATCACCGGTGTTTTTTGGTACCCGAAATAGGAAATAGATAGATTCCGAGCGTTCACCGTTCACATAATAAAGTGTCAAATCCTAACTAGTAGGCTTATATCATTGCATTACCACAAGGGTGATTATTCTTCATCCTCCGCTTCAAGGTTTGAGCCGGAAGGCCGGAAGGAATAAGTTTGAGCTGCTCCAAGGGACAGTGGCTGCCGAACCGAAGGGTGACTATACCTATCCTCACTCAAGCTGAACCTAATTGTAGTTAAACCTTATGTTCAAGGAGCAGAACGGGCGTGACTGCTTTGGCTCACGGTTGGGATGGTCATCAGGTAAGCGAGCGAGCATGGTTACGATTGGTCCTCTCAATCGATCGGCGAAGCCTAACTTGTTTGTCCTGTCATAGGAATAGTCTCCACGAGTAGTTTACCCCATCTTTGTTGCCTCGAAAGGAAAGCATTTTCCTATAGAATAGACGCGGAATGAGACTCTGAGTTGCTAAACCCCCCATGGGCATTTATCGGATCGGATAAGGGTAGCCGAGAAGCAATATCAATATCAGGTTGTTGCCTCGTCAGCCGGAAAGAAACGAACCCATTCAAAGCTATTGGAATAAGACGATAGAACTAACCGGGTTTCACCGAGCGAGGGATTGGAATTCAGATATTGATAATAATCTCGATAAACAAGACGACCAGGCAGGAGCAGATCGCACCGGCACATCATGGAGAACCCGCATTTCCCGTTTTTAGATAGTCAACCTGGAGAAAGGGGCGTCCTATGTACGAGATTTGCCTACCCTGCGATTGAGCGAGGCTACAAATATGGTTTAAAAGCTCTCGAAGTGCTAAGAGTCGATCGCAGAAAGCAGAGTAGTTGACGACTAAGGCAAGGAGGAGAGATAGATATAGTTGACTTGCCGGAAAGCCTCCATTTCCATTTCTTTATACGTATACGGGAGTGAAAAAAGTAGTTATTAGGGTTTTAAGTACGCTACCCGCTGCTAGGTGCAATCAAATCATAAATGAATAGGGTAGGGTGAGCTCTCAAAAGGGGGCTTTCCACTAGGTAGTTTCAAAGCTGAATGAAGGGCAAACTCCACCTAAGGCAGGAAAGGCCCAAAGCCAATCCCAGGGAAGAGTAGAGGAGTCAAGCTTAACTTAATAAGAAGGGGGTCTTTCTGTCCAGGTGCATGCAAGCTTAATAAGGGTCCTTCTGTCCAGGTACATGTAGTCCGCATCTGCACAAACATGTTGATTTCACCGAGTCTATCTCAGAGAGAGACAGTGCCCAGATTGTTACGACTTTCGATAGATAATAGGGTCGGAACCCGACAACAAGTCATTTAGCATCTGAGTGTGCTGCCGGGGAATCGTACTATGAATGGGCAACCCAGTGCTTCTTTTGTACCTATGAATAGGGTAAAAATTGCTTTGGAGACCTACCTACAGCTACTGCGCCAACAACAACCGGGACAGCCATTTGCTTTGTTGAAGCCTTTTTTGTTGCTCGCCTCTTTACCTGTTCCACTACTGATGACTGACTTGTCTCATCAGTTCAGTCCTCAAAGACGGTAGCCGATGATTATGCCCTTGAGCGCCCCCCTACCCTAGCCTTGTGCTTGCAAACTCTTTTGCGTCATTAGCCTTTTTTGACTTAGCTGATAAATGCTAACTAGAGCACTGGATCTCTTAGTGACTGTGAGCCCGTACTTGGCGACTCGGAAAAAACCTTCCCAACCTTCTCTTTGAGACCTGAACGTGCCCATATGGCTCTACCTGACCCGATGGTCAATCTCACTACAGAAAAACGCATGGGAAAGATACCCCTAATAGCTAATCCCCACCCATTATACCCCTTTATCCAGTATCCAGCAGGTTTGACTAAGAACAGCCTATTAGGCCATCCCTTTAGAAAAGCCTTGGCTCGGTCTTGTCTCCGGTCGGCTGGGCTACATGGCTCTCGTTTTTTACTTCCATAGATAGGGGTGGTGCATGTGCCTGGGGAAGCGGTGTGGACGCAGATCAATGACAAACAGAATTGCATAGAATAAGATGTGATCTCGCTCGGATGATCCAAACCAATACAAGACATTCGTTCGGCGGAAAAATCTCGATATTGCTTGGTGGGACGTTTCCTCCGAGGCCGCCCTCTTCTACCTGTCGTTCGGGAGTTCGCTCGCAAGAACTGGCGTACCAAGGGAGATCTTTCGATCACTCTGTTAGATCCAAGGCACGTCTTCATCAAGCTCTCGAACAAAGAAGATATGCACAAAAAAAAACAAAGAGAAGTTTTTGATTGAGGGATTGATGTTTAGGGTTTTCTGCTGGAGCCATGATTTCCGTCTCCGGAATGGTGATCCAATGCATGCGCCTATTTGGGTATCGCGACCCCATCTGCCTATTGTCTTCTTCTTTGAGTTTCGCCTGTTTTATATCGTCTCTACTTTCGGAATTGGCCTGACCCTTGATGGTCCTACGAAGCTTGTCTCACGCCCCAACCTAGCTAGGGTTTGTGTAGAAGTCGGTCTTCTCAAGGAAAACCTCCCAAATCGTCTTTGGATTGGATCTACAGTGTATGGATCACTAGCAAAAAATCGTTTCTTTTTGAATACCTAAGTTCTGCAGGCATTCTATTATCACTTTCTAAACCGGGCCGGAATACAAAACCAAAACGTATCCGGGTCGTACGCCTGGAACAAGTCGTACAATTTCGGCGATTACAAAAAAAAAGAGTATATCCCTCTCCCTTAGTGTCTTTCCACTTCTGTCGTTCAGGAACAAGCACTTCGCCTAATTTTTTAGAATCTCGGCCCGGTTTTTCCCCACTAACCGATTATGTTACGACCACTGAACAAACTTGGTTGACGAACATGGTTTATGCGCCGCTAATGTAGCGGCTTGTCGAGCATTTGACAAACTCACACCATCCATTTCAAATGGGATTTGTCCCGTGGACACACGAGCAATCCAACCCGTAGGATTTCCTTTTCCTCTTCCCATTCTTACTTCTGTAGGTTTCCCGGTAATAGGGAGATCCGCGAGAACTCTTACCCATATCTTACCATTTCTTCGGAATTGTCCGCTCATAGCACGATGGAATTGTCCGATTGTAGCCCGACGCGCTGCTTCAATGGCTCGATATGAAAGACGACCTGCTTTATAACTTTTAGTGCCATATCTTCCAAAACCAAGTTGTGTACCGTCCGGTTTGCAACCCCTACTACATCTGCCTTTACGATATTTACTATATTTCGTACGTTTCGGATATAGCACGTACCCCTTATTTTTGACTATATGAAATCCACACTTTGACACCTGAGATTCCGTAACGAGTAGATACTTCCGCAGGAGCATAATCTATTTTCTGGTTAAATACATTACGAGATGTTTTTCCATACTTTCCGCATTCAGTTCTAGCTATTTCTGCGCCTTCTAATCGACCTGAACAACATATACGGATCCCCTCAACCCCTTTATTCATTACTAATGGAATATTCTTCACTATTTTACTAAAAATGGAACGAAATGATCTTTTTTTGTTCCTCAGTTGAAAAGAGATGTCTTGAGCAATCGGAGAAGCACTTTGATAAACAGATTTGATCTTGACCGACTCAATTAAGGTATTAGTGTTTGTTCTATTAGACAACAAAGATCGCATTTTTTTGACTTCGTTTAAATAAGAGTTGTACCCGTACGGAATTCTTCTGTTTCTCAGTATGATCTCTATCATCATCTCTATTCCCTTTATCAATTCTCCTATCCCACCTAGGTTTATGAATTTCTCTATCAATTCCATTACCTTATCCTTACCCATGAGGTTCCAACATTTGATCCTTAATTTACCTAGGAGTTGTTCCCGGGCATTCTCAAAAAAAAGGTTATTATACACCCCAACCCCATCTCTTAGAAAGAAAAAGGTAGCACCGAAGAAAGGAAAGAGCGAGATGGTGGTTTTTGTTGTTCCCGCGAAGCGAAGATCATTCGCTTGGCGAATGAAGTGGGTCAACCTCTTTTTCTTTTTGTTTTTGGATTCGGCCAAACACTTTTTCTCGCTCTCGCTGGTCAAGCTTTCTACAAAAAAAGCGATGCGAGAACGTATTCTCTTATCTAAGCTTCTTCCCTGTGCATTCGCTCCCCCCATCGTAGATAGTTCAGCCACGCCCGGTGCCACGAAATGATTGAGAACTACGACGGGGTCGAAATGCATTTTGTTCTTTGTATTCAATAAGTATTGCATGACCGAATAATTCAAGGAGGGGCGCACTGCAGGGAGGGTCCTTTTAAGTAGATGGCTCGTCGGGCCGTCGGAGCGGGACTTCTTTGGAAAAAAGAACTTGAATAACTTCGTTTTTGTTTTTCTGAAGGAGTCGGCATTTTCTATCAGGAACGCTATGTCATTTACAACCCCGGCGTATTTCGGATGCTTGAAGGCCCCGCTGACCCGAAGTGATTTAGAAAGATTCTTCTTTATCGATATCGATGGTGGTCGGTCATGGTATCCATAGCGTTGCTTTTTTTTCGGCCAAATCCTGATTTCGTTTTGCTTCTCCCGGTCGTCGAGCCTGATCGACTCGACTCTTTTCCTTGCCCCCCAGCCTTTCACTTCGTTTCGTTCTTCTTCTGTATCGTCGCTTGAATGAAGACACCCGATCGGCCCGACTTTCCCGAATGTCCACCACCGGCCCTTCTCCTTTCCGGGTCTGGTTTTTTTGCGTCGTTTCCGTCGTCGTGGTCGACGGGGAAGAAAGAAATGAATGAATGTTCTTTTGGGAAAATGTAGAATAATACACCTACCGAGACGAAAGCCAAAGGTGAGTCTCGTAGGTGGACGTATCGAACCGAAATAAGATCTCAGATTGACATCTTGATACACTGATTTACCATAATAATAAATAGAGTCAATGGTGACTCCGCCGTGGGAAGAGCCGCTTCTTTCTTGCTTGATAGGGGGGGCTTCCATTCACCAACGCAGACTAAAAGTGCTCTCCGAACCGTGCTGGATAGTCACCCATCACACGGCTCTCAAACCCAACCTGTGGTGGATCCCCCGGGACAAAGTCAAAGCGCTTGATCCTTTGCCCCATACTTGGAGATGCTCCTCCCCGCCGATCAAGCAGCGACGCTGCTCGTGATAGGCTTAGCTTTAAGCCGCTATCGTTCGGTTCGGATAAGTCACGTCCCTTCGGTCGGTTCGCCCAGGTGGTCTTCCCTTATCTTCCTTAACGTTCAGAGTTGTTCTGGTTTGAGAAAGGAGCACCGGCCGAGCGCCCTGAATGAATAAGAAATGGACAGCAGAGAGAATCAATGATTCTTATTCAACCGAGTTGAAGCTAGCAACATGTCGATTACACACCGGAGGTTGGTAAGAACTGAGGGACAATGCCCCCTAACCTAAGTGGGCCTACCAGCGAAGCAACTGGTACTTGATCGGGCGGGGGCAGTTTGGTTTCGTGCAACGCCCTCGCAGCAGGAAGAGGCAGTTGTCATTTGAAAGGAAAGGCCCCTTGTATAGGGTTCCAAACCAGCGCACCCTTTTTTGAAAAGCCCTTTCTATGTTATTAGTAAAGCCTAAACGTCCTTATTAAAAAGCGCTAACGCGCCTTATATTATCTAATTCGAATTCTAAAAAAAAGCAACCTTTCGCCTTTGTTGATATAAAACAAGCTTACTTACTAATAAAGCGGCAACAAGCACCTTCTTTCTCAAAGTCAAGTTTCGCGCTTTAGAAAGATTGCAGCGTTAGCGCTTTACTAATAACATTAACATAGAAAATCGAAAGTAAAGGCTCTTCTCCTTTTCTACGAATCTACAACTCTCTTCTCTTTACTGAGCGAGACTCCATCCATATCCCTTCCCTACTAGTGGGATATTCTTCAATTTCCATTCGATCATTTGTCTTAAACTAGGCTCCTTTTTAGATAGATTTTCGGTCTTAATCAAGATAGGTCAGGGGCGCGTCGGAACGGTCGGTGGCTGCTTAGTCTCATCCGAGAGTCTAATCTCTTTGTACTGCTTTTTTTTTCAAAAAAGAAAGAAGGGGGTCGATTTAGGCTCCTTCCCTTCCACTGCATAGCTGCGCTAGCCGGTACTACGAGCCCTCTGTCCCACGCATCTAACCAGCTCGCGTGGTTCACCGGTTCCACCGAAAACTCTTATTTGTTGAAGCGGAGCATAGTGCGCTTTAGGCGCTGAGCGAGAAACGTCTCTTCTTTCGTTTCGGTTTATTCACTGATCTGAAACTTAGCACTTGTTTTCTTATTGATTCCAGGGGCGGCGGCCTTCTTGAATGAAGTCTATCCGAACCGAATTAGCACTTCTCAGATCAGGCTAGGCCTCTCCAGCTGAGCTGGGCGCCGGGGGCCTGGATGCGCTAGCGATCGGCGCATAGGGGGGTGGTAGCCCGGGTTTCTCGGCCTGGTATCCTGCACCTCGCGTTCATGATATCTACATTCAACTGTGCCCCGGAGACACGGTCGAAGCACGCCCGCCCAGTGTGCTTCTTTTCTTTCACGACATGCTCTGGTCCCGGGTGTTTCCCAGTGGTCTTCTAGCGTTAGAAGAAGTCGTGTCCGTCCCGGACATCCGCAACGTCCTCCCACGCTTTTTTTTGAGGACAAACTGAAGAAAAAGACTGACCCATTCGGTGACTTTCGCGGTCGCCCTCACTGAACCGACTTGAATCTGAACTACGATTCAGATCGAGTCTTACCGAAATCGGATTTCCTTTTCGTGCCATATGCGCTTAGACTTGACTTTTTGCCCCCTCTTCCCGGTCCAATATTTGTTCTCGAAAGTCTTCGTTTCCGTGTAGAAGCAAACTCTCCAAATTGTTGACCAACCCAAGAGAAATGAGATTCACGCTGCAGTTCTTCCATACCAACTTAGCTGCCTCCCGTAGGAGTCTGGGCCGTGTCTCAGTCCCAGTGTGGCTGATCATCCTCTCGGACCAGCTACAGATCATCGCCTTGGTAAGCTATTGCCTCACCAACTAGCTAATCAGACGCGAGCCCCTCCGTTGGGCGGATTCTTCGGGTAAACCTCCTTCATTCTACCTCTTGCCTGGGTCTTTTCTGTACGCTTCCTATTCAGCCAGTATGCCTCTTTGCACACCTTCCCTCCTATCCAATTCGGTGCCTAGCCTCTTTCCTCGATGCAGCAAGCTGAGATAGTTGAATTAGATGTCATGTCAGTTCTTCTAGCAGACGATAAGGCCTTCTTCTTAAACCCTCCTCAACAGGGCATTCATGCAGAACCAGAACCCCTTCTTTCAATGTCTTGCCATTCTTCATGTGCAGCTCCTTCTGTGCATCTGATCTTTCCTGTCATCGAAATCGAAGAGGGACAACTAGTTAGCTTTTAATTGGCATTGGCTGGCTTAGCTCTTCTCCACTTACTTCATCCATTTCCTTATATATAAGCAAGTAAACTACCTTACGGATGAAATTCAAAAAATGATGCCGTCAATCTGATGCCTTCATCTTGCTTGTTGTTTTTTAAAAAACTCCAGCTCATTCACTAAAGCCTGCTCATTATCAGGCGCAAGTGCAGCCATTCCCTTTACAAGAATTAAGAAGATGATTTAGATGGTAGTTTACTTGCTTACTTGTTAGAGTAAGGTAATCAGATTTTATTTTATAATGGAGCTTTCTTTTCTTTGTGGAAGCGAACGAAGCTCAGCCACTAAGCAACTCACTGGCAGGCGAAACTTCATAGATTCCACTTTGGGCAGAGTTAACGAGTCCAGTTGATAAGGGAACTGGTCTAGGCGAGTGGTGAGGGAACCCGTAGGGTTGGGAGCACTAATGGAGGCTGGTTGGTGTAGACAGATTGGTGAGTGCACTGGGAAGAAGGATAACCAAGCCTGATAGCTCACCAAGCCAAGCGTTATCGCTAAGCGGAGTCCAAGGCGGCGATCAAGCCCCTTAGCCTTAAGGTTACATATGCTATTTCCAAACAGCTAGAATCTTCGACCTCATAATAAGAATAAGAAGAAC